ATCAATATTGTCACTCTTCTCCATCCTATCGATATCAGAAAGAGGATTCTTGTCCAGTAACTTGTTCACAAATATCGTAATGAAAGGAAGATAGGAGTTTGTCGCTAGGGTTTTGACCAAATAGGATCGTCCAGTTCCGATAGAACCTATAACTAAACTACCCCTAGAGGGAGATAAGTTTAGGCGTAACGAAAAGGGTTTTCCATGAGATGGGCAATGAGCCCTTTGTGAATAAGTTATTGCCTGAGAATGAGCAAGGAATATACGTCTTTCTGCTAAAAAGGCTGTATTGAACCCATAATTCATTAAATGCTTTTGCTGAATGTCAACCAAGTCTCGTAAGTAAAGTGCTCCCGGTTGTTCAAGGATTTTATAACCAGCGTCATTCTTTGATAAATGATCACTATGAGTCAGACTCAATAGAACGCTTTTTTCTGCGGTTAATGTGGCTAGCTGAACCAAAAATTGGCTTTCTTCCTCATGAATCGAATTAGTGTTCACGACCCAGGATTCAATTTGATCATCAATCCACTCCCAGTTCACGTTTTTTCTTTTTCTGAGCAAGGAATAGATATCTTTACTTCTATGACTTATATGACTTAGCTTTATGACATTTATAGAAAAAGCAATTCGAGTCATAATATCGCTGAACAGATTCTTTAACAAAGAATCATTTGGTTCAGACATAGGATACTTATCCAAAAGTTTTCGAACCTCAATCCTAGATGAGGAACTCATAAACGAGTTTAAACTTTTTAATTTTTTATGTAACTTAATAAATGTTCGAAAAACAAAGAAAAGATGCATAGTAATGAGATACCCAACAAGAAGCACAAAGAAAGTTTTTAAATAGAACATCCTTACCGAAGTATTTCGATCCATACCCACAATAAAGTTATTGAACCCCCCCCTCCTCAAGCTCTCGATTGTTATAAAAAATGACATTTTCCCCAATTCGATCTGAAGAATTCGCCATGATAAAGACAAAACCCTTGACAATAGGTCTGAAAATATCAGATTGATATATTTGTACCCTGCTAAAGTAAAAAAGCTTGGCAGATATCTTTGAAATAAATTCCATTTTTCTGATAAAAGAGAAACAAAACTATCTCTTTGAAAACTTGTTCCTTTTTCTTTTTGATTAAAATGAATATATTCTGAATAGGGACTATGACTCAAACCCATCTTTGAAATGAAATTGGGAAACTCATAAAAGTTTTTTACTTCAGAATCAGATAGATTCATATTCGGATCTAAAAAAGGTTGACAAGAAGTTCTTTCCAAATTGACCATTTGTGTCTCTGTTAGAGGTGTTGCAGAAGTATCTATGATCGAATAAATAGCTCTACCAATGACTGGATCGGAGTGAAAATCCTGATATATGCATTCTTGTGCCTCGATTGGTGAACTAGTACCTATATGCTTTTTACCCCCGGACAAAGAAAATCGTTTCTTACGAAGGAACAAGCTATTCAGAAATTGTCCATAAAGAAAATTGAAATGAGTATTCCAAGTCCTTTCCACAGAAAATGGAAATCGTGTCTTACAATCGAACCAAAAGCAGGCCGGATTATTCAAGAATCGAAGTCTATTTGCTTTATAAAAGGAATATATTAATGAACTTCTTTGAAATGGATTCGCGGGGTTCAACCAATTTTCTTGATCGTGGAAGATTTTAAAAAAATTGGAATCTTTTTGATAGAAAGATTTGGCTAATGAGTCAATCATCCGCTTTGGTAGCTTATTAGGTGATGTTATTGCTCCATTTACTACGAAGTTGGAAGGACTCGACTCTTCCACCAAAAATGGGTTCAGTCTTTTTAAATGAACCATTTTAAATCCTATCGATTCTAATAACTGATTACGAAGTTTATGAGTTGGCCCTTGCAATTCATAAATATAAATTTCGGATCTCTGAATCGGGGTATTCCCTAAACTTACACAGTGAAAAAGAAGTGAGTTAGCCCAAAAGAAAAGAAATTGAGTCGAAAAACCAAAGATTTTAGTAAACAGACCAACAAGCGAATGTGGCGAAAAGAAGGACCGAAGTGCCTTGGAAAGTTTGTCCCACAGATAAGGAATTAACTTATATACGCTTTTGTTTACTTTTTTCTCAATGTACTTACGAACCTCAGACCAATAAATCCATTTTTCAACAACATAAACACGGAATCGAAGAATAGAAACACGTAATTTACCAGGAAATACAATAAAAAAAACACGTAATTCACCAAACTTGACTTGCATGACTTCAAACGTGCCTTCAAAACGACTCTTTTGGACTTGAAAAAAGTTTTTCTGCTCAGAAAGGAAATGTTCAGACTGTTCCTGTAAACTCATTATGCTATTTGACCATTTGTATCTATAGGTATAATCCTTTTTGATTTTAGAGTTCATTCGAGTTCGATAATTGAGAACTTTTTGCTCTCTTGGAATTTGATTCTGATTGGATCTATTGAATAGATTTAGTATATAAAAAGAGATACTAGAGTCGTTTTGAATCCATTGATGTTGGCGAATCGATTTTATTCTATTTTTACTACCACTAACCATTTTTTGTCTGACTCGCTTAAAAAAAGAATTAGTACATTGTTGATAACGAGACCAAACCCATAATGATTTCTTTTTGAATTCAGCCCTATCGTTTAATACCTCATTCAATAATTTTGTTTGATCTAATCCCAAATCACTATTAGAAACTTCCTTATGATACACCATATCCGGCTCGCTTATTAATAAAGTCCATAGATCTGCTCTTTCTTGCAACATATCTTCTACTTTCAAATAGAATCGCTGAACTAAACTAAAGAATATATTTTTTTTGGCCAGATCTGATGAAATGGAATGAATTGAGACAGTCTTTTGTAAATAAAGAATGATTTTGAATAAATGAAGTATTTCTTTCTTTTCCGCTCGCCGGACAAAACAAAGAGGTTTCTTCGCAAAGTGAGGATCTTTAGTGGCCCTATCAATCGGAGTCGACGTTATATATAGTTCTGAACATCTCTCAGAGCAAAAAGAACCAAGGAATCTTGTCCTAAAATGTTCCATTTTTTCCGGAAACCGCTGAGAAATCTCGCGTTCCGTTTCAAGAAAGGAAGGATCCCAAGAACTTGCTCCTTCTTTTCGTTGTTGAAGATTTTTTTGATGAATCAATCCAGAATATTCCGAATTCTCATTCTGAAGGGAATCAAAAAGGTCTATGGGTTGATCAGAGGATCTTTTGAGTGTACTCAAATTCTTTCCTTGAACAAAATGAGATCTTGATATTGTGGAAGCAGACTGAAGATTTGACCATATATTCCGCCCCTTGCTAAAAAAACGATCCTTGTTGAACCTCATATTACTACAAAAAAAATAGGATTCGGGCCTATCATTTGCCCAATGAAAAAAGAGATCAGAAACATGCTCAATCCTATTTGACTTGAGCCATTCTTGTGGTCTTTTTTCATGAAAAGCAGGCATAAGATAAGAACTCCAACTTTTCACTAAGATTTTGAATCGTGATTCCGAATTAGGGTCCTTGTCATCTAGATAATATACAAACGGAAACTCAAGAGATTGGAGCGCTTTTTCTTTTAATAAAATATCACTTCCGGCAACCATTTCATGAAAACTACGATTCTCCATCAAGTTCCTCCACCGCAGAACCTCAGTATTTTCTTTTGGTTTCAGTAAAGAATTTTCAGATATAGTTATAGTTTTTCCTTTTGGAAAAGAAAGGAGCAAAATACTCATTTTAGTTAATCCACGGGCTTGATCATCTGTGTGAGTAATTGGTAGAGGAAAAAATCTTTTCAAATAGAGGTTTTTTCGTTCAACCATATTTTGACTGTTCATGTGATGTATAAGGATCCCAACTACAACTACTATGACTCCCTTGATCGTAAAATATCGATTGCTTGTTGAACTACGTAAATGTAGGAGACTCCAAATTCGCGGATCAAATAGTTTTAAAAACCGTTCTTGGCGAAAAAAAATATGAATAAAGGATCCCACTGAATAAAATTGGTTCCATGAATCTAAGAAATATTTATACTTATTGATCTCTCTCATTATCTCTTTCAATTCGAAAGGACAAAATTTGCGATTTTGTTTTTTCATGCCTATATAAACCTCCTGAGTTTTTTCACTTTATTTTCTATTTTATTTATTTGATTTTTCAAATTCAAACGTATTTTATGATACCAGTTAGGTATGGATTTTTCTATTACTATGAAATTTTTTTTAGTCATCTCTGAGAATAAGTAAAGTAGAAATTAATACTAAAATAAATAATTAGGAAGCAAATTACTTAAACATTATAATTATGATATCGCAAATTTTGTCCTTTCGAATTGAAAGAGATAATGAGAGAGATCATAAGTATAAATATTTCTATTCATGGAACCAATTTTATTCAGTGGGATATAAATTTATACAAAATTGAGCCTAGAAGCACACGCACTAGAAACGGAACGGGGCAAAAAAAGTTGATCTCTGGAAAGCATCATTGTGATAAGGGTCGTAATGCTAGAGGAATTATTACTATAAGGCATCGAGGAGGAGGTCATAAACGCTTATATCGTAAAATTAATTTTAAGCGGAATGAAAAAGATATCTCTGGTAAAATCATAACGATAGAATATGATCCTAATAGAAATGCACACATTTGTCTCATACATTACGTAAATGGTGAAAAGAGGTATATTTTACATCCTCGAGGGGCTCTAGTTGGCGATACAATAATTTCTGGTACACAGGCTTCTATAAAAATTGGAAATTCTTTACCTTTGAACGAAATACCTTTGGGTACATCTCTGCATAACCTAGAAATAACACGTGGAAAAGGTGGACAATTAGCTCGCGCAGCAGGTGCTGCGGCAAAAGTTATTGCAAAAGAGGGCAAATCCGCCACTTTAAAATTACCATCTGGAGAACTTCGTTTTATATCAAAAAAATGTTCAGCAACCGTCGGACAAGTAGGAAATATTGGGGTAAATCAGAAAAACCTAGGCAAAGCGGGAGTTAAACGTTGGCTGGGTAAACGTCCTATCGTAAGAGGACTCGTTATGAACCCAATAGACCACCCTCACGGAGGGGGTGAAGGTCGAGCCCCTATTGGTAAAAAATACCCCAGAACCCCCTGGGGATATCCTACACTTGGAAAAAAAACTAGACTAAAGAATAAATACAGCAACAAGTTTATCCTTCGTCATCGTTAGTAACAGGAATGGAAGAAGGAAATTAACTTTCTTTAACTAATAACTAATTAAACTAAAACTAAAAAAATTCTAATAAATAAATATTAAATATAGAGTGAAAGATAAAATATAATTAATATGATATTATTTATGATTAAAATAAATAAAAAAGAAATGAGGAATAAATTATGAAATATTCACTAAAAAAAAATCCGTTTGTTGCCAAGTATTTATTGAAAAAAATAAATAAGCTTAACAAAAAAGCTACAAAAGAAATAATACTAAGCTGGTCCCGAGGATCCACAATTATCCCAATAATGATTGGACATACTATTGCTATCCATAATGGAAAAGAGCATTTACCGATTTATATAACTGATGATATGGTCGGACATAAATTGGGAGAATTTGCAGCTACTTTAAATTTTCGGGGGCATGAAAAAAGTGATAATAAATCTAGGCAATAAATATTATTTTAATCCTTTGATAATTCTACTTCATTTTAGTAAGAGGCAAATTTTATGTACAAGATGCAAAATAAAAAAACACCAGAAGTTTATGCTTTCAGTCAAAATATCTCTATATCAGCTGACAAAGCCCGCAGGGTAATTGATTTAATCCGCGGGCGTTCATATGCAGAAACGATTCTTATATTAGAACTTTTGCCCTATCGGGCCGCCTATCCTATTTTAAAATTAGTTTATTCGGCAGCATCAAACGCTAGTTATACATTATTTTCAAATAAAGAAAATTTAGTTATTAGTAAAGCCGAAGTCAATGAGAGACCTGCTATAAAAAAATTAAGATTTCGAGCTCGCGGCCGGAGTTCTACGATAAAAAAAAAAACTTGCTATATAACCATTGTACTAACGGATCTTTCTTTTGATTTTACTGAATCAGTAGAGCCAAAACCAACAAAAAATTATCTCACTAAATTATATTTGAATCTAAGGGGCTTATGGGACAAAAAATAAATCCACTTGGTTTCAGACTTGGTATAAACCAAGATCATTATTCAATTTGGTTTTCACAACCAAAAATGTATTCGGAAAGCTTACAAGAAGATCAAAAAATACGAACTTTCATAAAAAACTACATAAGAAGTACGAGGATATCACCCTCTGGGGTCGAGGGAATTGGAAGTATCTCTATTTACAAACGAATAGATCTAATCGAAGTGATAATATTTCTAGGCTTTCCAAAATTGTTAATTGAAAATAGATCACAAGGGCTAGTAGAAGAATTAAAAATAACTTTAAAAAAAGAATTTAATTGTGGAAACCGAAAATTGAATGTAGTTATCACAAAAATTAAAAAACCTTATAGCAATCCCAATATTCTTGCCGAATTTATCGCCGGACAATTAAAAAATAGAGTTTCGGTTCGACAAGCAATGAAAAAAGCTATTGAACTAGCAGAAGAAGCAGATACAAAAGGAATTCAAGTACAGATTGCTGGGCGCCTTAATGGACAAGAAATTGCACGTGTACAATGGATTAGGGAAGGAAGACTTCCTCGACAAACTATTCGTGCTACATTTGATTATTGTTCTTATCCGGTTCAAACCATTTATGGGGTTCTGGGTATAAAAATTTGGATATTTGTGGATGAAACCAAATAAATTTTTATTAAAAAAACTCCTGTGAAAAGAAGAAATTTTATAGGGTTAAATAAAAAATAATTTTTTTATTTCAAATTTTTATTGCTATGCTTAGTGTGTGACTCGTTAACTTTTGAAAGTTTAGAATAAAATCTAAATTTTTATAAGAAACTCATCAACTTCGCATTATCTGGATCTAAAAAAATAGAACCAGTTAAGGATATTATTATATAGTAATATCTTTATAGCAACTACCACTTTTTAGAAAGCAAAAATATTTAATAATTATCTTATTATTATTTTGGATTAATAAATAAATTTGCTTCAATTACTTATGTTAGTCTATTGATTTTATAAATCATAAATTAGCAAAAGCAAAAAAGCTCAAGAATAAAAAATTCCAATATGTAAGGTCTAGTAAATAAATAAGCAGTGTAATATAAAGCATAAATACTTAAATTTATAAAAATAAAGAGCTGAAAGCCAATTAAAGACTAAGAAAAATGGCTCATTTTATTTGTCTAGTCTAGAACAACGAATAAAGCTCCATTGTAAAATTTAGACCTAAGCATTTAAGTAAGAAGCGATGAGGACGAGAGAACTTGTGATCCGTAAATGGGAAAAGCAAAAGATTCACGAGTTGGGATGGCGAACTAAACCAAAAATCAATATTCTATATTTTTGAATCACTAGCTTGTACTCAAACTTATTTAGAGATTCAACGAGTTAATATTCGCCCGCGAAACTTAAAAAAAAATCCTACTATTCGTAATTCGCAAGGAGCTGGATGAGAAGAAACTCTCACGTCCGGTTCTGTAGTAGAGATGAAATAATAAAAAAAAACATCAACTATAACCCAAAAAGAACTCGATTTCGTAAACAACATCGAGGAAGAATGAAAGGGATCTCCTCACGAGGTAATCATATTTGTTTTGGTAAATATGCGCTTCAAGCACTTGAACCCACTTGGATCACGTCTAGACAAATTGAAGCGGGTCGACGGGCAATGACAAGAAATGCTCGTCGGGGAGGAAAAATATGGGTACGTATATTTCCCGATAAACCAGTTACTGTACGACCAGCAGAAACACGTATGGGTTCGGGAAAAGGATCTCCAGAATTTTGGGTGGCTGTTGTTAAACCCGGCCAAATACTTTATGAAATTGATGGCGTAACAAAAACTGTTGCCAGAAGAGCTGTTACCATAGCAGCATCAAAAATGCCTATAAGGACTCAATTCATTTTTTAATAAATTTGTTGACAAAAAATATTTTTTTCTTCGCCTGTTGAATTAGTAAAAAAGAGAGTAAGAAATGATATGATTCAATCTCAAACACATTTAAATATAGCAGATAATAGTGGGGCTCGAAAAATAATGTGTATTCGAATAATCGGATCTAGCAATCGTCGATATGCTCATGTTGGTGACATTATTGTTGCTGTTATAAAGGAAGCTGTGCCTAATATGCCTCTAAAAAAATCTGAAGTAGTCAGAGCGGTAATTGTGCGTACCCGGAAGGAACTCAAACGTGACAACGGGATTATACTACGATATGATGACAACGCCGCAGTTATCATTGATAAAGAAGGTAATCCAAAAGGGACCAGAATTTTTGGTGCAATCCCCCGAGAATTGAGAAAATTAAATTTTAATAAAATAGTTTCCTTAGCTCCCGAAGTATTATAAAAGATTATTTAATTTTTAATCAAATTTAGGAACTTGAAAGAAATCTCTTTATCACTTGAACACTTAGTAAAATCTGTCTCACGTATATGACCTTATTTTACTATAAAGTGAAGGTGACAAAAAGCATGTTGCTAGTATAGAATTTTTGAACCTACTTCAATTTACATGCATCATGAGTATAGATATTATTTCTGACACATTAACTTTTATACGAAATGCTAATATGGATGGAAAAAAAGTGGTTAAAATTCCTTCAACTAATATTATTGAAAAGATTATCAAACTACTTTTACGAGAAGGTTTTCTGGAAAACGTACGAAAACACCAAGAAAAGGGAAAAAATTTTTTGGTTTTAACTTTGCGGTATAGAAAGACTGAAAAAAGACCTTTTACAAATATTTTAAATTTAAAACAGATAAGTAAACCCGGTCTACGAATCTATTCTAAGTCTAAAAGAATACCTAGAATTTTAGGTGGCATGGGAATTGTAATTATTTCTACATCACACGGCATACTTACAGACCGAGAGGCCCGACTAAAAGGAATAGGGGGAGAAATTTTGTGTTATATATGGTAGATACTTTTTGTTCTTTAAAAAAATTAAGGTATCTGGTATATTCGGTATTGATTTAAAAAATTGGATCATTTTATAGATAGTAATTAATGACTTTTAGTAATTTATTCCAACCTCATACATAAACAAGGACAGGGATAATGAGACGTGCAAACCAATCTAAAAATTAAAAATTTTGAAATGGATATCTCCTCGCTCACCCAGATTTTAAAAATAAAAAAAAAAGTTAAATTATGGCAAAATTAATCCCTAGAATCAGTTCACGTAGAAATGGACATATTCGTTTACGTAAGAATACCCGTAGAATACCTCATGGAATAATTCATATTCAAGCTAGTTTACAAAATACCATAGTGACTGTTACAGATATAAAAGGGCACGTAGTTTCATGGGCCTCTGCAGGTAGTGCAGGATTCAAAGGAACGACAAAAAGGACACCTTTTGCTGCACAAACCGCAGCAAAAAATGCCATCCGTACCGCAGTAAACCAAGGGATGCGTAAGGCAGATGTTTTAATAAAAGGGCCCGGTCTGGGAAGAGATGCAGCATTACGAGCAATTCGTCTAAGTAGTATACGATTAGAGTTGATACTTGATATAACTCCTATACCACATAATGGCTGTAGACCCCCGAAAAAACGACGTGTATAGATAGAAAATCAAAGTTTCTATTGCTGGGGAACAAAATATATAGAATTTGGAAAAGATGAAAAATACTTTTCTTTTGGTTACTTTATTTCATCTCCACTTACTGAAAGGTCAAGCGAACACAACAGACATTTTGATGCAAAAATATTTTGTTGAAGACATAACATAATATGTGGAAATCTTGAGAATATCTATTAAAGGCGTTTGCAAAAAAATTTATTGACTAGGAATTGTGGTAGCTATTCTTAGTGGCAATTAAAAAAAAAAAGTCCAAGATACTAATTAATGGAGCACCAATAAATACCATGAAACTAGCAACTCTAATCATTCTCTTTTTATCAGGTTTACTTATGATTTTTACTGGATATGTCTTATCTATTGCTTTTGGACAACCTTCCCAACAACTAAGAGATCCTTTTGATGAACATGGAAACAAGTTGAAGTAATTAAGTACTCCAATCTGGGTCAACTTATTACTTCAACTTCCTAGAGGAAAAAATTTTTTTGTCTTTAAGGAATGTATAAACCACTGCTTCCATAAATTTGATAATTATGTATAACTTTCTGAACTTCTTTATTTTTTATCAAATTCGGAGTTCATAAAACGAAAACAAAATTAATAGGATATTAGACCCCTAGTTTTCGTGTGGTTGGATCTCCCAATTTTTGGAATGCTCCAAACTCAACTTGAACATCTAAATCCGGATTAATACCTGCAAAAACATCTATAAAAAGTGTTCGAAACAGCGTGCCAAATATGGAAAAGCAAGGCAAATGAAGCATGACCAAATGTAAACCAACCCCTCGGACTGCTTCTAAAAACATCATCAGATTTCAAAGTCGCACGATCCTACAATTCTAAAATTTAACCCAATAGGGTCGCTATTTAAGTAAACCTCATTAAGTTCACCACCATAAAATGCAATAGTGACCCAACACTATACTTTGATTCTCCCCTTCTAAATGGAATATGAGCTCTAAAAATTTCCTCACTATCTACTAAATAACTGGAAATTTTTCAAAAAACGTTGGCATATGGCGTACAAAAAGTTCACGTCCTTCTTTATCTTTAAGGATCGGATGACCCAACCATCCATCTACCTTATCCATAAAGACCACTCTAAATAATCTTACTTTTGCGGATATAATCATAAAAAAACTAATTTTTTCCAAAATTTTATAGACCAGGCTTCTGATAAACTTTGTTTTAGGTCCAACTAATTCAATTGGAGTAGTTGCTGAACGATATCCCCCACATAGTTCCGACAACAACAAAAGCTGCAAAGAATACAGCAGGAATAATACTAAAAAGGACGTTTTCAATATTTCCCATAGGCAATCCCTTATACAATCGTTGGGGTGGGTGAACACTCGGATGGAATATAGGCCCCACTAATAAACCCAAAGTCCCGGCTGCAATATCTATTCCTCCCAAAACCAATGAATTATAACTTTCTACGCCCCAGGGACTCCTGTTAAACCATAAATTAAGGGTCTGAGACCCAGATTTCAAGGTCCATACAACCTGTTACATTTCATGTAACAAAACTATAAAGCACGTTATCCCAGCGAGAAATAAATGAATGTCTTGATCACAAAAAACTTCTAAGTCCCAATAAACCCAATGCCATATAGCCGCCAAAAAGCATAAGCCACAAAAAAAGATGGGCTCCAGCGACACCCTCGTAATTCCATAAATCCGGAGTGGCCCCCTGTGATATCCCAACCGGCTCACGAACTAAACGAGTCATAAAAGGGGGGTATAAAAAAAAATACCACATTAGATCAAAAACCGCTAAGTCCTATAAAGCTGTCGAACCAGCCCACCCAGTAACCAGAGTAAAGCAATCAACCAGGATCATTCAATAAAATAATATGGACACGATACCACGGTGAACCCATGAAAATACCTCTTGAAGAAAGAGACGTCATATAAAATACTTTTTAACTGAGGGCAATAAAACCCAATTTTTATTTTCTATTTTGACGTCTCCATATTAAAGTGAATTTTTAGTAAAGCTATAAAGTTTTCAATTTATGCCCGTTGGTGTTCCAAGAGTCCGTTTTCAATATGACGAAGATACAGATCAAGTGTGGATTGATATATAGTGCGACTTGACGGATAATTTGAGTCATTTGGGACTTTCCCCGTATCTCGCCCGATCGAGATAGCCCCTTTTCACCAAAAAGAAATCCAGGGAATAATCCCAAGTTTGGAGCGTGAAGTGCAATGATAGCGTTTGTTGGGGAAATTTAATACCAATCGTTATTATGGTTGTATGAAAAACGTGAAGTATATTGAAGCTCCGTTTACAAAAGTCACTTGGTACAATATTGATGATTTTCACTTTTACCCTAAAAAATGGCAATCAGAACTTATTGATTCTATATATAAAAATAAAAAATTGGGTAAATCTTTACCCGGAGACGAGCAAAAACCTATAAAAAAACGAAACTCAGTCAGGAACAAGAAAATAACATCCGAATTTGGATTAAATCTCGATGAAGCACTAAATCAATGATAAGTTAACGCAATATTTTATTTAAGTAAGCAAAATGGCCTTAAAAAAAATATGGACTCGAATCTATATATTGATTTTATTTTCAAAAGTTTGTTGAACCGTATGTATCAAAAGGTGCGTGTACGGTTCCGAAAGGGAAATATTTTACCCTAAACAATCGACTTTATCGCGAACGATGCCTTTTTTTAACTAATGCAATAAATGCGAAGATTGGGAATCAACTTGCGGGTCTTTTTATCTATCTTGGTATTCAGGATGATCCCAAGGATATTTTTTTTTTTATAAACTCTCCCGGCGGAGGAATAATATCCGGATTAGCTATTTATGATAGTATGCAAGTTGGACGACCAGATACCCAAACAATATGCGTCGGAATAGCTGCTTCTATGGCATGTTTTCTCCTAGTTGGGGGAACAACTACCAAACGTCTAGCATTCCCTCACGCTTGGCGCCAAAGAGTTTTTTAACAAAATTAAAGACGAATACTATGCCTTCTTTATATGAATATAAAGATTCTAATTGGAAGTAAAAATAGCATGGCACTTTGAATTCGATATGAAAAGTTTGGTTTTCTTTTGAAACTATTTGATTCTATGTCGAAAGAGTAGTATAAAAGCTAAAAGGTCTTTTTCACAAGTCCATTTGAGTGTCACAAACTTTTTCTTTATTAAAAAAATGAGGATGAAAAAGAAACTTTGGGATTGCTATAGACAAAAAGTAAAAACAGAATGAAAATATCGAGAGCAACGGAGCCATCATAATAATTTTAAAGGTTTCTGAAAGAGGAAATGAAGGGTGGCTTTTTTCATAGTTGAATTTATTAGCCGTATGCAATAATCAAAAATTGCCTGTACGGTTTTCAATGGTCTCATTAGGCAACCAAACGGGACTTTTTTTATGTTATCAGGGTAATGATGCATCAACCTTTGAGTACTTTTTTTGAGACTCAAACAGGAGAGGCAGTGATGGAAGTAAATGAGTTACTTAAAATACGTGAAAACCTTATTGAGGTTTATGCCCAAAGAACAGGCAAACCACATTGGGTCATAAGTAAAGACCTAGAAAGAAACATTTTTTTATCACCAACGGAAGCAAGAACATATGGACTTGTTGATGTTGTAGGGGTTACTCTTATCTGAAGATGGATTTCACTAATCAGTCGGTTAGGAAATATCTAAACCAGTTCTTCTATCTTATGATCTATGATGCCAACTATTAAACAACTTATTAGAAATACAAGACAGCCTATAAGAAATTTCACAAAATCCCCGGCTCTTAAGAGATGCCCTCAGCGTCGAGGAACGTGTACTAGGGTGTATGTGCGACTCGTTTAGATTCTAAGTTAGATAAAAAAAAAATTGTCCAAGCTATGAAAATTTATGGTTTCTATTGGTGCAAATCAACTGACCTCAATTGAAGTTGAAGGGAAATTCTCCGGTGGTACCAAAAGGTTATCCATTAAGCGGGGAAATGCTAAAAAAAGGTTCCCAATCTAACAAAAACGGACCAAAAGGGTCAGCGATCTCAGCTAATTTTCTTACTTAAATATCGTTACTTTATCTAAGTAGATCTCGTTGTGAAAGACCTATTACTCTTGGAGACTTACTGGGTAGAGCCTAAATAATAGTGTGAACTATACAAGTTCTCAATGAAAAATGATGAAATTAAGTGAAGAGCTCCGGTGTATAGAAAAGACCTCACCGTTTAAAAAAAGAGGAAACCATAGAAACGAAGGAATCCCACTATTTATTTATCTAGTTCTATGTTTTTGATAAATTAAGAACTGAAAATTTCTTTGGTATTTTTTTCTTGCTTTATAATAAAAAAAATAAAGAAAAATCGTGGTTGGGAAGGTTAGGGTTGCAAAAGCCATTGGAAGTCTTGTTTTATACATTGGATAAACTAGTAAATATTAGTTCTTATAAAAATAAAAATGAAGAACGATTCAAAGAATTGCTAAAATGAAACTAAAGAACAGCTTTATAAAAAAAAAAAAAAACTGATATGACCAGAATTAAAAGGGGATCTATAGCTCGGACACGCCGAACCAAAATACGTTTCGTTGCATCAAAATTTAGAGGGTCTCATTCAAGACTTACTCGAAACATTATTCAACAGGGACTAAGGGCTTTTGTTTCATCTCATCGGGATAGGAATAGAAAAAAGAGAGATTTTCGTCGTTTGTGGATTACTCGTCTAAATGCAACAATTCGTGAAATGGGGGCGTTTCAGAGTTATAGTAAAGCAATAAATAATTTGTACAAAAACCAATTGATTCTTAATCGTAAAATACTAGCCCAAATTGCTATATTAAATAGGAAATGTCTTTATATGATTTCGAATGAGATCCTACCTCAATACTCAACAAGAATAATTAAAAAATGAGGTCCCGGAGACTTGACTCCGGGTTTATGCGGATTTTTATCAGGATTATTGTAAAGGAAACCTACATGATTATGCTTTAATCATTAACTAGTTTCAGTATTTAGTTTACTCCTTTTAGGATTTATAAATATCTTTCTGAATGTCTTTTTCTTTTGATTTCTAGTTTCTTTGGCTTTCAATCGTGCTTCTTTAGCTTTTTTCAATCTCGCTTCTTTAGCTTTTAATCGTGCTTCTCGAATGCGCGTCTTTATTTTTTCTAAACTTTCAGTGTTAGCAAAAGGTAAAAAAGCCAAAATCCGAGCTTGTTTTACTGCATGAGTAAGTAATCGTTGTTGTTTTAATGTCAATCGATTCACTCGTCTAGATAATATTTTTCCTTGTTGACTAATAAATCGTCTAATTAAGTCAATATTATGATAATCAATTTGATCCCCTGATTGAATCGGCGGCAAAGATTGTTTTGATTTCCGAGGTTTATCCATTATTTATTTCTTTCTTCCTTACTATCCCATATGCATATAAAACTTTAAGTTTTTATAATAAAAATAAATTGTTATTATCCCGAAAATAAATGTTGAATAATTACCAATATTATTTTTTTAATTCTCCATGAATCGTATGTTTGTAACAATAGGGACAAAATTTTTTTAATTCTAATCTATTGGGTGTATTATGGCGGTTCTTTTGAGTTATATATCGAGAAATTCCTCTTTTTGCTCTTGATACCTTCTTAAGACCATTTTGGACACAACTTGTACATTGTAAAATAACCTTTCCTCGGACATCTTTCTTCTTTTCCATAAACCTCCTCTCTTTTTTAAAAACGAAGTTTTCAATCCTTGATTGAGTCTGTAACTTTAGTATTTCTATTTGTTCCTAGAAAAGAAATGACTAGAATGAGAATGTCAAAGCATCCGGGAAAACCCGATTCATTTCTCTCAAGAAACCAGCTAAAACCCCTAATGAAAGCATACTTAGTACTGGTGCGATGGATAAATATATTTATATATTTAAAAATATTGCATAAAAAAATATCCCTTTTCTTTTATTTTTTCTATTCAGCTTGTAATTAAATATAGATTAATATTCCTTGTGTGTGTATCCTAAAAAGACTATTCAAAGTTGTTTTTATATTTAATTTTTTATTGATCTAGGTTACATTAGATAAAAACAAAAAGTCGAACAATTTTTTTCTATTTTATATTAAAGGGATGTAGCGCAGCTTGGTAGCGCATTTGTTTTGGGTACAAAATGTCACGGGTTCAAATCCTGTCATCCCTACTTCCTTATGTATTATGTCCTAGTTGGAAAAATTTTTAGTATTATAAAGTGGTATTCTAGATGCTAGTTTGAAAATTTCGAATTAAGAAAGGAATAGAGTATTCTCCATTCTAGTAAAAAAGCGCTCTTAGTTTAGTTTGGTAGAACGTGGGTCTCCAAAATCCAATGCCGTAGGTTCAAATCCTACAGAGCGTGTTCTGATATTAATAAGTTGGAATTTGAAATGTAAATAAAAAAGGAGCTGTTAATTCATCAAAAATCCAACTTATCACCGCGTCTTTATTGTAAATAGGAAGTTACGAATAATCCAATTACGGTAAATCAACCTTATATTCTTTATAAGTATAAGGAATATTAACACTTACCCAACGAAAAATACATAGGACTCCGCTCTTTTTATCAAATTGACCATAATCATCACTAACATTCCAGAAAAGCATAGACCATAAATATAAGCTAATAAATAAACCTGCTATTCCCTTGAGTGAAAAAAAAATATCAAAGTTCTACGAAGATAACTAGAAGTGCCAACTAATAATAATTCCAAGGAACCAAAAAAGAGGCTAAGAGACCATACAAAATTACTCCCCTTTCTTTTCTAGAACCCGGTATAGGTTCTATTCATATTTTTTTTCTGATTTCCACCTCATATTTGATCCTAGTTTTTTATTTATTAGTGCTCGTTTTTATCAAATGAGCACTAGTTTTCTGGAACTTATTTAGTAGGATTAGTTGATCAACGTGGTTAGATCTAAAATAATGAATCCCCCATAATAAACATTTTTTCTATTTTATATATTGTATGTAAATTATTCCATTACTTTGAAAGCCCATGTAGCTTAAATAGCTCAGTAAGAACGCTTTTTAAGAGATGGCGCGGTACAATTAAGTCAAAGAAACCTTTTTCAAATAAAGATTCAGCCTCTTGTTCCTCCACGGGGATAGTTTCATTCAATACTTGTTGAGCTACTCTTGGACCTGCAAATGAAACGAAGGTGCCGGGTTCAGTAATAATAATATCACCTAACATAGCAAAACTAGCTGTCACTCCACCTGTTGTTGGTGATGTAATAATTGATAAATAAAATAATCTTTTATTTGATTGATAATCATATAAAGCAGAAGATATTTTTGCCATTTGTATTAAACTTAAACTTCCTTCGTGAACACGGGCACCTCCGGAAGCAGACAGTATAATAAGAGGTAATAAGTTTTTGGTAGCGTGCTCAATTAACCGAGTTATTTTCTCTCCTACTACGCATCCCATACTACCTGCCAGAAAACGAAAATCCATAACCCCAAGTGCAACGGGAAGACCATTTAATTCACCTACTCCTGTTTGAACAGCATCGAGTAAGCCTGTTTCTTTTTTATAAAAAGTAAGACGATCTTCATAAGGGGCGTCTTCGTCTTCGTTGACCTCCTCGTCCTCATCTCCATCGAGTTCCAATATCCATTCTTCTTCGTCTTGTGATTCCTCGTCCTCATCCTCAATCAAATTGGCAGTGATGATTTCTAGTTCCTGGCCTTGCTTCAAATCCTTGTATAATTTTTGCATTAAAACCTTATAAATTTCCTCATTCCATTCCTTAATGGAGTCCTCGTAAAATTCTAATTCCGTTTCATAATCAAATTCAATGGAATCCAGAGAAATTATGTCTTTATCCATCGGATTCCACGTCCCTTCATCAATCAAAAGTTCAATTCTATCTGAACTAGTCATTTTAAAATAAGATCCGCATTCCTCACAAATTTGCATGTTGGATTTTAATATTTTTTTATAATTTAGAGTATAACAATTTTCACATAAATCCCACAAAGTCCTACGATGCTCTGGATTGCGGTTTCTTATTAACTGAAGTTGTTCTTGTTTAATAAATTCCGTGCGGTCTTTTTGTTTTTGCGGGGATTTTTGATCATTATCAATAGATTCATTACTATCAATTGATTTATCACTAATTAATTCATTACTATCAATTGATTCATCACTAATTAATTCATTATTATCAATTGATTCATCACTATCAATTAATTCATCAATATACCTATGAGTGTAAATGCTTATACAGTTTTCTGCCTGAAGATAATTTTGAATTGAACTAGCAAGAATAGGATCATTCTCCAAAATATCACTGGTAATATCAAAATAGATGGCATACTTTTCTCCAATCATATCCATAGTCATTAAAATTTCACTGGATGTATCCCCACCATTTTCAAGAATATTGCCAAAATTAGACTCGTGTTCGAATTCATTAGGAAAGGAATTATCTAGCATCATAGTTTTTTCGTTCAACCTTTTGGAAAAAAAATCCTCAATAAGATAAAAAAATCTGGAATTTGAATGAAGTAAAAACCCTATTGAATAAACTAAGAAAGATATTGAATAAAGTAAAAGAAATTTTGAATACGAATACCGTGAAAAATTACTAAGTATGATAAAGCTATATTGAATAGAATAAAAAATCATTGAATATGATAAAAGAATATTCAATCTTATAAAAAAAGCGTGAATACACTCAAGAAACCTTGCATAAATGGGATCAATCACCAGTGCATCAATAAGATCAATCACTACTGCATGCAGAAGATCAAAAACTTTTGCATAAACTAAAAACCCCATGGAAACCTGAAAAAAACAGATTGAACAAACGTAAAAAAATATTGAATAGGATATAAAACTATTGGTGAATTCGATAACAAGATATTGAAAGCAGTGGCAGCATATTAAATAAAGCAAAACAATAGTGAATCCAATAATAAAATTCTGGATACGCTCAAAAAGAAGTGCAAGCCCCACGGGAAAAAATAAGTAACAAAACGAGTACATTAATTTGATTATCATTGGGTTGGGATATTATATAAAAAAAATTATTTCGATGAAAAACCTATTTAAAAATTCGAATTAATAATCTAGTCTGCAAGCATATTGGAAATATTCAAAAAAGATGAAATCCACTATGAAAATAAAAATTAAACATGGAAGAATTTCTCTCTTATAAATATTGAAATTGAAAGGTTCTATACCAATATAAAAGTAAAAGACAGGACACATATTTAGGGTGATGCTTGTTAAAAATAAGAGGATTCTTAAATATAAATATTACAATTGACTTAATTTGTATTAAGCTCAATCCGTTTAAACTTACTTAATTCGTATTTTAATTTTATTAGCAGATTGTGTACTATAGGGTATATAATTTTTCTCCCTCTGTTTTCTATACTAAATGGAACCTCTCGATCCAAGGTATCCACTTATTTAAAAAATTGAATTTTATTCCATACCTAACAAGCAGCAGCTAGTTCCTAGCTCCATTTTACTAGCCTGTCAAATAATTGAATTACCGTCCTTCATTACAAGCTTGTACACATGCTTCGAAAGCAACACGGTTAGCTATGGCACCAGAGGTGGCCTAAAGTTCCTACACCAAATTGCAGTATAGAATGATCACCAAAAATGTTGGTTAGAGCAACCCAACGGGCATAACACCCGGTAAAGAAACCCAATATTTAGTAAAATAAAGTACACCACGAAGACATTCGTAAACCTCTCTACCATAATTTTTAATTTTTAGCGGATAAACCCAATTTTGGTTTCTATAATACATCCCAACAGAGGACGACCATATTTATTTAATCCATATATCTCAACTTGGATGCCATAAGGTGTTCCTTAAAAAGGTTTAGTATAAAAAAGCTGGAGGTATTCATAAATCTTCCAGTCATAATATACGCAGAACTTTGAATACAACACTTATTTTAGTCGATGTTTGTGGTAACATACTTCGGAGGATAAAGGCATATTTGACCAAATTCCCACCTGGTATGTGATTTTTGTTTCCACGTGAAATAGAAATAAAAATAGAAAAAGGCCACTAAGTATAGACATATATAATATATTCATAATCATAATCTAGTCTGGGATCCTTATCAATCAATACAATAGTCTAGTGGATATTATAAAATAAACTTTCAATAAGAGAGTTAATTTTATTGAATTATATGAATATGGCTAGAACAGTTCTGTTTACTTTTTAATTTGAAAAGGATTATTTTTTTATTATTTTTCAGTCTTATGAGACTAACTCCTAAATATAATTATGAGGTTTCCTCAATTGAAAAAAACCGAGGGTCTATTATCCAAATAATTGGTCCGGTGCTTGATGTAGCTTTTCCACCAGGAAAGATGCCTTCTATTTATAATGCGCTGGTCGTTCAAGGGCGAGACAATCAAAAATCAAACGTGACTTGTGAGGTCCAACAGTTATTGGGAAATAATCAAGTTAGAGCTGTTGCTATGAGTGATACAGATGGTTTAAGGCGAGGTATGGAAGTAATTGACACAGGAACTCCTATAAAAGTTCCGGTTGGTGGATCCACATTGGGACGAATTTTCAACGTGCTTGGGGAGCCTGTGGATCAATTGGGTCCTGTCGATACTACCACAATGTCTCCTATTCATAGATCTGCGCCTGTCTTTACAAAACTAGATACAAGATTATCTATTTTTGAAACAGGAATTAAAGTTGTTGATCTGTTAGCTCCCTATCGACGCGGAGGAAAAATCGGACTATTTGGGGGAGCTGGAGTAGGAAAAACAGTACTTATTATGGAATTAATTAACAATATTGCCAAAGCTCACGGAGGAGTATCTGTATTTGGCGGAGTAGGTGAACGTACTCGTGAGGGAAATGATCTTTATATGGAAATGAATGAGTCCGGAGTTATTAATAAACAAAAGCTGGGAGAATCTAAAGTTGCCTTAGTTTATGGCCAGATGAATGAACCCCCAGGAGCTCGTATGAGAGTTGGTTTGACCGCCCTCACTATGGCGGAATATTTCCGCGATGTTAATAGACAAGACGTACTTCTCTTTATTGATAATATATTTCGTTTTGTCCAAGCAGGATCCGAAGTTTCGGCTTTATTGGGCAGAATGCCTTCTGCTGTAGGTTATCAACCGACCTTGAGTACTGAAATGGGTTCTTTACAAGAAAGAATTACTTCCACCAACGAAGGTTCTATAACCTCGGTTCAAGCAGTTTATGTACCTGCAGATGATTTAACAGATCCCGCTCCTGCTACAATATTTGCCCACTTAGATGCAACTACTGTACTCTCAAGAAGTTTAGCTGCGAAAGGTATTTATCCAGCAGTAGATCCCTTAGATTCGACGTCAATGATGTTGCAACCAAAAATCGTAGGTGAGCAACATTATAAAACGGCGCAAATAGTGAAGCAAACTTTACAACGTTATAAAGAGTTGCAGGACATTATAGCGATCCTTGGGCTGGACGAATTATCTGACGAAGATCGTTTAACTGTAGCAAGAGCGCGAAAGATTGAGCGTTTTTTATCCCAACCTTTTTTTGTAGCAGAAGTCTTTACTGGTTCTCCAGGTAAATATGTTAGTCTTGTGGAAACGATTAGAGGATGTACTTCGATCCTTTCTGGGGAACTAGATGATCTTCCGGAACAGTCTTTTTATTTGGTAGGTACTATTGATGAGGCTAACGCGAAAGCAATGTTTTAAACGGAAAAAATTTTTATACTAAATGACCTTACTAAAACTTTATGTACTTACTCCAAGTCAAATTGTTTGGGATTCAGAAGTGGAACAAATCATTTTATCTACCAATAGTGGACAAATTGGAATATTACCAAATCACATCCCTATTGCTACGGCTCTAGATAGAGGTGTTTTGCGAATATACTTTAATGGCCAATGGTTATCAATTGTTCTGATGGGGGGAGTTGCTCGAATAGCTAAAAATGCAATAACTATTTTTGTAAATGATGCCGAAAGAGGTGGTGAAATTTCGTGCCAAGAGGCTCCTCAGGGAAACTTTTGAAATAACAGAAACTAATTTTAGAGAGTCTGAGACAAAAAATTTAGGCAAATTTGGCTCTTCGTCGTGCTCAAACACGGATAAACGCCATCAATGCACTCTAAAAGTGAAAAACTTCTTAATTGGATGATATAAACCCTGATCACATCAAATAAGTTAGATCTACTATTGGATTTGAACCAATGACTCCCGCCATATGAAAGCAGTACTCTAACCACTGAGTTAAGTAGATGTTTGATTAAACCAAAAATCAAAAAGTGGAATTTCTAGCCTTATCAAAATTTTTAGGTCCGTTGGCTTTCTATTTATTAAGAACTATAATCACTTGTCTCAATTTGACTCGGGAATCACCATTATTTCACTGAGAATAGATCCCATACGTGTATCATTTTCACCAATTTAAAATGAAGCAGAACACAAACAAGGAGCACTTCTGCTAAAAATTTGGGTGTCAGGAACCAGATTTGAACTGGTGACACGAGGATTTTCAGTCCTCTGCTCTACCGGCTGAGCTATCCCGACTGTTTAAATTAGGGACAAGTAAGGGGAAATGAAATCAATTAAAAAAGGCGTTTCCCATCTCAACCAAGTAGTTTGTTAGTCATTTGGGGATAGAGGGACTTGAACCCTCACGATTTTCAAAATCAACGGATTTTCTTTTTACTAAAAATTTCATTACTGTCCATATTGACATGTAGAAAAGGACTCTCTCTTTATTCTCAAATCAAGTTTTGATAAAAATATATATCAGACTGCATTGGTTAGAAAAGCTTCCGTTGAGTCTCTGCACCTATCCCTTATTATATAAAATCTAAAAGATTTGGCTCAGGATTGCCCCGTGTATTTATTCCAGGGTTTCTCTGAATTTGAAAGTGATCACTTAGTAAGTTTCCATACCAAGGCTCAATAAAATTAAGTCCATAGCGTCTACCAATTCCGCCATATCCCCATTCCACCTATCTACAAAATCCTTGATGAAGGGTAAATTCACTCGTTTCTATAAATAATAAATCATTGAGAAAATAAAATATTAAAATTACATATTATAATCCACACTATAGGACCTATGAAATCAGCTTTACTTAATGATCTAAATCTTTCTTATGAAATATTTCTTTAGTATTTAAGAAGTTGTATTAAAATACAAACTTTAGTTTCACATTCAGGGATTGTCGGAATCAAGAAGAATTCCGAATTACATTATAGCACAATGAAAAATTACCTCATGTGGGCCCGCTTAGCTCAGCGGTTAGAGCATCGCCTTTGTAATGCGATGGTCATCGGTTCGATTCCGATAGCTGGCTTTTCTACATTGTAAAGTTATTTTTGACATGAGTAAGATCCGAAAGTTCTAATTAGAAAGGTAAAAAAATCGCTAGCTCATTTAGATAAATTATATATTATATAATAACAATATAAAATATAACAAATTTGAGTAAGAACCTATAAAAATTAAGGAGTGTTTATGTCGCGTTATCGAGGACCTCGTTTAAAAAAAATACGCCGCCTTGGGGCTTTACCAGGCTTAACTAATAAAAGCCCGAGGGCTTTACATGATCTTCGAAACCAATCTCGTTCTGAATATCGGATTCGACTTGAAGAAAAACAAAAATTGCGTTTTCATTATTGTATTACAGAACAGCAGTTAGTGAATTATGTTCGAATTGCCAGAAAAGCCAAAGGTTCAACAGGTAAAGTTTTACTTCAACTGCTTGAAATGCGTTTAGATAACATTCTGTTTCGATTAGGTATGGCTTCTACGATTCCTGCAGCACGCCAATTAATTAACCATAGACATATTTTAGTTAATAGCCGTATAGTAGATAGACCGAGTTATCGCTGTAAACCTCGAGATATCATTATGCCGAAGAATCAGAAGAAATCTGGCATTCTTGTTGAAACTTCTATTGAGCAATTCGCTAATAAGGAATTGGCGAATCATTTAAACCTTTCCTCCGCGCCATATAAAGGATTAGTAAATAAAATTGTAGATACGAACTGGGTCGGTTTGAAAATAAATGAATTACTAGTCGTAGAATATTATTCTCGGCAGACTTAATTTGAACGACGCTAATTTGTTTTGTTTTAGTAAAATGAATTTATAAAGAACTTGGTTTTATTTTCGTTTGTTCTAAGTTATTATTGATATTAAGTTTTAGCAAATCAACCTGAAGTTAAGGTCCGGAAAGAGAGGGATTCGAACCCGCGGTAAACAAAAAAGTATACATATGCAGTTACAATGCTACGCCTTTCAACAACCATTTACGTTGGGGAGAATGAATGTCAGTTTGCAGTGTGTGGGAAAAGAGCGTTATTAGTGCCTATTTATTTAGGAACTGCGGATGATTTCTTGGTACATAATATTCACGCATTTACAATTCATGTGACAGTATTAATACTTTTTTGAAAGGTGTGCGTAGTTCCAATTTGATACCAGATAAAAGCAAATCTTGGTTTTCATTTTTTCCCTGCGGATGGTCCATGCAGAGGCGACACTTGTGATATTTTGGACATTTTGTTTGGGCAACAGTATTTATATTTTTAATCTCTTGCCTTAGCCCACTTTTCTGTAGGTTATATATTTACTTAATGCTGCCTTCTTAATTGCTTCGAAATTGGGTAATTTAACTGTGCTTTTTTTTTTTTCACACGTTTGTATTTATATATCTAGGATTCCACTTTAGATATTATATCTTATTTAGATATTATGGATAAGCTACAACTAGGACTTTAATATTTATGGCAAGGAAAAGTTTGATTCAGAGAGAGAAAAAAAGGAAAAAATTGGAACAAAAATATCATTTGATTCGTGAGTCTTTAAAAAAAGAAATATGCAAAGTTCTTTCATTAAGTGAAAAAAGGGAAATTTATGTAAAGTTACAATCTTTACCGCGGAATAGTGCGCCTACGCGCCTTCGTCGACGTTGTTTTGTGACCGGACGACCAAGAGCTAACTATCGCGATTTTGAATTATCCGGACACATACTTCGTCAAATGGTTGAAATCTGCCTGTTACCAGGCGCAATAAGATCGAGTTGGTAAAGATTCCGGCTTCCTTATCTAGGCTCGATGATCCTCTTGGTCCCTTTCCCTTTTGTGTATAAATAGATTCTTTTTTTTTTTACAGGATAGGGTAACGGACCATACCCTATTCGTAGTCTCATTTTCTACTAAGCGGGGTAGAGCAGTTTGGTAGCTCGCAAGGCTCATAACCTTGAGGTCACGGGTTCAAATCCTGTCTCCGCAACCTCTTCGACTTCTATTGATTACTTATCATTATCTATTATCTTGTGCGAATAGCGGGAATCGAACCCGCATCTTCTCCTTGGCAAAGAGAAATTTTACCATTCGACCATATCCGCATTTTTGTTTAATAGAGTAACACCAGTATTATTTTTATAATGATGAAGAGGGTTAAGAAATATGAGAATAGAAGTAAGTATAGCCACCAAAAAGAACAATCCAATCCAGAATGCTGTCCCAGAAAATAAAATATTTTTTTTTACTTGACCAGCCTTCGGACGAATCAATAAGATGAATGAAGTAACAATTAATACAAAAACAACCAATTGGAAAGAAAGAGTGATACGTTTTAGCCTTGATGTTACGACCAGGTGAACTATATCCCTAATCGTAGAAAAAGAATAAACCCCATAATTCCAACTTCAAGAAAGAATGAATGCTAATAATTCCTTTCAGAAAGTGGCTAACGGAGAGATGGCTGAGCGGTTCATAGCCCCGGTCTTGAAAACCGGTATAGTTGAAAAAGAACTATCGAGGGTTCGAATCCCTCTCTCTCCTTTAGTTGATCATTGCATATACAGGTTTCATTATAGGGAGACTAGCTTGGCTACGTAAGATAGCCAAGATATATATATGAAGAAAATAAATATTAAATTTTTGATAAACTAAACTTCTCGGAGAGACATAATTCACAGCATAGATTTTGGTAGCCACGCCTCCGACCGAAACGGGGCATGAGTCATATATTCTGCGGAACGTCGTTCCTGCCAAGGTTTTATGTCTTTTTTTAATCCCTAATCCATTGGGCCGGAGCACGCAGAACGTAGGACCCTCAAACTAAAAAAAAAAGTTAAGCTGCGGTATTATTAAACCAGACAAAACAACAAGCAGTGAAACCAAATATTGATAACGCCCCTAAACTATAGCCTCACCAGACCATAAAGTATACAAATAAAACCTGCCCATACATGGTCTCCAATTATCTCTTCAAAATCGTCCACACTCACAATCCATACCTCCCCACCAAAAGGAAATGCTACCCAATAAATTTATAAATCAGCCCCCCAAGTGAAACCAGTGGTCTCTTGGTCCCGACCAAGCTAAGGCTAAAGTTGTATTAAATAGTGTTTCCACGCGGGAGAACCTCCTCGGGCGGGGAATAGAAGGTTTTCATGAGTGAACCCTCATTTAATAAATAATAAAATATTTTTTGTGTAGAAATTTTCAAATTTAGGATCTTCTGATGCCCTAATTTCTTACGAAACAAAATCATAGGCACGTAAGTTCAAGGCCAGGCCAACTACTCCGAGAGCACTCATCCATAAACCAGTTACTGGTACAAATAAAATGAAGAAATGTAACCAACGTTTATAACCCCAAAGATTTGGGAGGTTGGTTAGCAGTAACTTGGGTTAAAGGCGTGGAATGTATTCGCGCAATCACCGTATTCAAATAAAATATTTTATATGGTGGCACCATGAATAGCATATAACAAGCCACCACCCAGTACACCGGAGACTCCCATCATATGAAAAGGGTTTAATGTCCAATTAGTAAACATTTTAATTTTTACTAAATACTAATTGAATCAATAAAAAAGACAGTTAGAAGTCCAAATTTACTTTTTGATTCAATCAACTCGAAATGAAGATCAATATATTATTTCTTCATGTTGAGTATACCTTTTCTTTAATTTGGTAATTTCAAAGTTTTCTCAGTTCTTTTTCTTTATATCTCCAAGAAATAAATTTTTGAATAGTTTAGAATTTCCTTTTAGATTCGCTTTTTTAACTAAATGAAAGAGGACTCAAATGGATAGCCCCTTATCGGATTTGAACCAATGACTTACGCCTTACCATGGTGTTACTCTACCTCTGAGTTAAAGGGGCCTATTTACTATATTATATAGAGTAAAGAATAGATACTATACTATCAATTATCACGAACCATTTCTATTTTTTCTGGATTATTCCATATATTGAATTCAATTTGACTTTTGTATTTTTTAGTTGATGTAAATACAATTCCTTTTTATTTTAATTTCGAACCATTTTAAAATGTAAAAAAGTTCTAACAAAAATGAGAATATTCTTAGTCTCTTCATTAGACAAATTTTTTTAATTATATCTATAATCTCTAAAATAAGTTTCAGTATTTTATGAGTAGGCCCCCATCGTCTAGTGGTTCAGGACATCTCTTTTTCAAGGAGGTAGCGGGGATTCGAATTCCCCTGGGGGTAGGTAAACTGAAATAAATTTTATTCTTCATTATAACGTTTCAATATGAAACCTGGGTCGATGCCCGAGTGGTTAATGGGAACGGACTGTAAATTCGTTGGTAATATGCCTACGCTGGTTCAAATCCAGCTCGGCCCAAGAAAAAAAACTCTCGGGGATTGTAGTTCAATTGGCTAGAGCACCGCCCTGTCACGGCGGACGCTGCGGGTTCGAGTCCCGTCAGTCCCGAGGGATTCAATAAATCAAATATAAACTACCTTATGATTCATTATAAAAATCAATATTCTTGCATTTGGTGCTACTGCCCCATTGATTTTATTTCCGACTGCGCTTCTTCTTAATTCTTTATGTAAAAATAATTAATTACTCCCTAACTATTTTTTAATTTTAACATCCTTTTAATGTCATAATCATAATATAAATATAAATATATAGTGTGGTGATAAATATAAATAAATGAAATCCGGATTTACTAATTAGATATTTAGAATTCTTTTCGTTGAAAAGATAGATATAGGGTTAATTGAAAACTGATTCAGGTATAATAATTGGATTTCCGCAAAATTATCACTTTTAGAGTCCACTTCTTCCCGGAAAATAGAAAAACCACCATCAAAGTAGACCCAAACAATACTTACAATATTCTATGAACTTTCCCCACTCGATTAACAAGAAGGGTCTTATCCCTATTGCAGAATTCAATTTATGAAATCAAATTATCTAGGAATTAATAATTGGACAATATTGGGATTTGGAGTAAGTAATTTTTAATGATTACCAGTTTTTTTAAGATCTAAGACAAATAAAATTTAGTTGATCAGGCGACACCCAGATTTGAACTGGGGAAAAAAGGATTTGCAGTCCCCCGCCTTACCACTCGGCCATATCGCCAAAAGGGAAAAAGGAACCACTTTGTTTATTGGAAGGTTCTTCAATAAAAAACTAGGGTTTTCTCCATTTGTATCAGTTGTAAATGGAGTCAAAATTGATCTTGATTTTGTCACTGATAAAAATTTTTTTATTGCAGTAGTTACTTTAGTTTGTAACTATGAAAAAGAAAGATCAGGTGATATAATACAAATTGTTTATTAGAAAGGAATCTAGGAAGGAGAGTTCGGAGTTGTCTCAAATAAATGGTTAGAATTCCGGGGGGATTCTTTAATTGGTTCTTAGTTAATTATAATGTTAAAGTCGTATTTTTTGGTTAATATGATCTAAAAATTTCCTCTAAAAAGCAAGTAAAAAAAAAAGATTAAAGAATAAAGATATAGATGTATAGAACAAAGAATCAAAAAGGAGGGATGAAAATAAATGACAAAAAAATATTGGAACATAAATTTGGAAGATATGCTAGAGGCAAGAGTTCATCTTGGGCATAGTACTCGGAACTGGAATCCTAAAATGGCTCCGTATATTTCAGCAAAGCGTAAAGGTATTCATATTATAAATCTGACTAGAACGGCTCGTTTTCTATCCGAAGCTTGTGATTTGGTTTTTGATGCCGCAAGTAGGGGAAAAAAATTTTTAATTGTTGGGACTAATAATGCATCCGATGAGGCAGTAGCGCGAGCTTCTAGATGGGCCCGGTGTCATTATGTTAATGAAAAATGGCTTGGCGGTATGTTAACAAATTGGTCCACTACAGAAACAAGACTTCAGAAGTTCAGGGACTTGAAAATGGAACAAAAAATGGGGGGGTTCAATAATCTTCCAAAAAAAGAGGCAACTATGTTGAAAAGAAAATTAGCTCGCTTGCAAAAATATCTGGGTGGTATTCAATATATGACAGGGTTACCTGATGTTGTAATCATTCTTGATCAACACAAAGAATTGACGGCCCTGCAAGAATGTAGAGCTTTAGGAATTCCAACCATTTGTTTAATTGATACGAATTGTGATCCTAATCTATCAGATATTCCAATTCCAGCAAATGATGACGCTATAGCTTCAATTAGATTCATCCTTAATAAATTGGTATTCGCAATTTGTCAGGGTTATTGTAGCTATTTAAGAAAAGCTTAATAACTGTTGAATAAGATTTTAATTTAAAAAGTAAACTCACTGAAAAAAGTTCTATTTTTTTAAGTTTTAAAGGGGCAATCATGAATATTTTATTATGTTCCATCAATAACCTAACAGAGTTATATGATCTAGCTGGTGTGGAAGTAGGTCAACATTTCTATTGGAAAATAGGCACTTTGCAAGTGCATGGCCAAGTACTTATAGCATCATGGGTTATAATTGGTATTTTAGTAAGTTCAGCCGCTATAGTTGTTCGGAATCCACAAATTATTCCAACCAGGGATCAGAATTTTTTTGAATATGTTCTTGAATTGATTCATGATGTGAGTAAAACCCAAATTGGTGAAGATTATGGTCCTTGGGTTCCATTTATTGGTACGCTATTTCTATTTATTTTTGTTTCAAATTGGTCAGGGATTCTTTTACCGTGGAAAATATTAAAATTACCTCATGGGGAGTTAGCAGCACCCACCAATGATATTAATACTACTGTTGCCTTAGCTTTCCTCACGTCCGCGGCCTATTTCTATGCCGGACTTTCAAAAAAAGGAATCGGTTATTTTAGTAAATATATTAAACCAACTCCGATCCTTTTACCCATTAACATTTTAGAAGATTTTACAAAGCCTTTATCACTTAGTTTTCGACTTTTTGGAAATATTTTAGCGGATGAATTAGTAGTTGTTGTTCTTGTTTCTTTAGTTCCTTCAGTAGTTCCTATCCCCGTTATGCTCCTTGGCTTATTTACAAGTGGTATTCAAGCACTTATTTTTGCAACTTTAGCCGCGGCTTATATAGGTGAATCCGTAGCCAATTATCATTAAAATCGTCGTTTAGCTTAACCCATTGACTAGATAACTGCACTTTCCTAAAAATGTAAATGAAAATATTTTATATTTCACAAAGGAGCTTTTTCCTAATCCTTCACTTTAATTACCAATGAATACTTTTACTTTTTCGTGAAGAACTGAAAAGACCAAATATAATCTAATATCTAATTAACGACTTTTTTATTTATTTTTTTTTTATCAGGAATTTATTATGAATCCACTTATTTCTGCTGCTTCTGTGATTGCTGCTGGCTTTGCTGTAGGACTTGCTTCTATTGGACCAGGGATTGGTCAAGGTACTGCGGCGGGTCACGCTGTAGAGGGGATCGCAAGACAGCCCGAGGCGGAGGGTAAAATCCGAGGCACTTTATTGCTTAGTCTAGCTTTTATGGAAGCTTTAACAATTTATGGTTTAGTTGTCGCATTAGCCCTTTTATTTGCGAATCCTTTTGTTTAATATTATTAGAAACAAGATAATTTGCTTTGTTAAATAATATATGGATCATATGAGCCGACCTATACTTGCCTACATCTTTTATCTTTTCTATTCGCTTTTTATAAGGAATTAGTCCGCTAATCCGTTTTAAACTAATGAAAATTGTTTTGTTTTTCCCGTTCCTTTATAAAAAATTGAGGTGAAGTACTACAAAAGGAGTTTGAGGATAATCTATGAAAAACGTAACCTATTATTTCATTTCTTTAGCCTCCGGATCACCTGCTGGCAGTTTTGGTTTGAATACCAAGAATTTAGTAATAAGTCTTCTAAATATAGGTGTCGTACTTGGTGTATTGATTGTTTTTGGAAGGGTATTTTTAAGCAATTTTCTAGATAATCGAAAAAATAGAATCATAAACACTATTCAAGTTTCAGAAGAACTTTATAGGGGAGCTATTGATAAATTAGAAAAGGCTCGAGCTCATTTATGTAAAGTTGAAACCGAAGCCAAGCAATTACGAGTTACTGAATACTCTAAAATAGACCAAAAAAAGTTGAATTTGCCTAATTTAAATTATCGGCCTTTAGAACAATTGAAAAAAAAAAAAAAAGAAACTTTTTGGTTTGAACAAAAAAGGGCCATTAATGACGTTCGCCAATGGGTCTTACAACAAACCTTACAAAGAGTTTTAAAAAATTTGAATAGTTTGTTAAATGCTGAGTTGCATTTACGTATAATTCGTGTTAATATTGATGTATTGGGAACACTTAAATAAATATTATTCAGATTTATTTTGTTTTGTATTGTATCTATTATTGGGTTAGGTTTTCCAAAGAAAAAAGAATTAAGAACGAATCATGGTAACTATTAGAGCCAACGAAATTAGTAATATTATCCGTAAACATATTCAAAACTATACTAAAAAAATAAATATTTTAAATACCGGTAACGTCCTTCAAGTTGGCGATGGCATCGTACGTATTCATGGTCTTGATGAAGTAATGGCTGGAGAATTAATTGAGTTTGATGAAGGTACAATGGGGATTGCTATCAATTTGGAAGCAAAGAATGTTGGTGTTGTTTTAATGGGTGATGGCTTGAGGATAAAAGAAGGAAGTTTGGTAAAAGCAATAGGAAGGATTGCTCAGATTCCTGTTGGTGATGCCTATTTAGGTCGTGTTATAAATGCCCTGGCTAATCCTATTGATGGTAGGGGCGAAATTTTATCTTCTGAATTTAGATTAATTGACTCCCCCGCTCCTGGGATTCTTTCGCGTCGCTCTATATATGAGCCTCTTCAAACAGGGCTTATTGCTATTGATTCAATGATACCAATAGGACGTGGCCAGCGAGAATTAATCATTGGAGATAGACAAACTGGTAAAACAGCCGTGGCGACGGATACAATTCTCAATCAACAAAGTCAAAATTTAATATGTGTTTATGTAGCTATTGGCCAAAAAGCATCTTCTGTAGCACAAGTAGTTACTACTTTAGAAGAAAAGGGAGCCTTGCAATATACTATTGTGGTAGCGGAAATGGCGGATTCCGCCGCTACACTACAATATCTCGCTCCTTATACAGGAGCAGCTTTGGCTGAATATTTTATGTATAAGGGAAGACATACTTTAATTGTTTATGATGATCTCTCCAAACAAGCCCAGGCTTATCGCCAAATGTCTCTTTTATTACGCAGACCGCCCGGTCGCGAGGCGTACCCAGGAGATGTATTTTATTTGCACTCAAGGCTTTTGGAAAGAGCTGCGAAATTAAGCTCGGAGTTAGGGGAGGGAAGTATGACCGCTTTACCAATCGTGGAAACCCAATTGGGAGATGTATCCGCTTATATTCCTACTAATGTCATTTCTATTACGGATGGACAAATTTTCTTATCTGCTGATCTCTTCAATGCTGGACTTAGACCAGCTATTAATGTTGGAATATCTGTTTCCCGAGTGGGGTCTGCAGCTCAAATTAAAGCCATGAAACAAGTAGTTAGTAAATTAAAATTGGAACTTGCACAATTTGCAGAATTGGAATCTTTTGCACAATTTGCTTCTGATCTTGATCAAGCTAGTCAAAATCAATTGGCAAGAGGTCAACGTTTACGCGAATTACTTAAACAATCACAATCTACTCCTCTTACCATCGCAGAGCAGATAATGACTATTTATGCTGGAATAAATGGTTATCTTGATTCATTAGAATTGGGGCAGATAAACAAATTTCTTCGTGATTTATCTCATTACTTAAGCGTTAATAAACCTCAGTTTGAAGAAATAATTAATTCCACTAACACATTTACTAAGGAAGCAGAAGCCATTTTGACGGATAGTATTTTGGCCCAAAAGGATCAATTTCTACTTCAGGAAAAGCCATAAAAAATGTTTGCTATAATTCAAGATAAAAGAAAGTATTGAAAAATAATGAGAGATAGAAAAATTGCGCCCAATAGGATTTGAACCTATACCAAAGGTTTAGAAGACCTATGTCCTATCCATTAGACAATGGACGCTTCTTTGCTCCCCCCTTTTTTATTAATTGAATGGGATTCTATCTAAAACTTATGTAAAAAAATCGGATCATTATGAAATGTTTTTCAAAAATAAAGCCCGGTTGAGCGCTTACCGGGCGATGAAGAGTCTAGTTATAAAAATGCTAAAGAAAAGAAGAGGTTGAATCGTTTTTTATTTTTTCCTTTATAATTTTAATATTAAATAGATAGAATTATGGAAAAACTTAAATAATGTAGGTACAATTTGGCTAGGAAATTTACAGTTTACTTTGGAGGGATGGCTGAGTGGATTAAAGCGTCGGATTGCTAATCCGTTGTACGAGTTTTTTGTATCGAGGGTTCGAATCCCTCTCTTTCCATTTTTGCAAATTAAATCATTCGCAAAAATGGCTATTTAGTCTTTTTCAGGTTGGGGATTACATCTTGGATCATTAGAGAGGAACCTAAATATAAATATAGAGACAAAAAAGATAACTACCGTGTATATAAAGTATTTTAGAATAAACATGAAAAATATAACCCTAGTTTGTTAAAAAAACATGAAATAGATTCGTTATTTTTAGACAATTTATCAAAAATTTAGGGTTTTCCCATTTTTTTTTATTTTTTATAATGTAAGAGACATAAATACGTAATATTGTAAATTAGCAATAAAAGGTTTTCCTAAAGCAAATTGAAGCAAAAACTCACAATGGATTGCTAAATAAAAACAAAGATAAATAAAGAGCACAGGTATGACTGGCATAAAATTTATGATTGGATTCAAATAAAGAATAGGATTTGGGCAACTTACTGAGAAAAAAACTGCTGGAGAATCAAGATAGATAAATCAAATTAATAAAATTAAGCATTTTTTTTAGTGGAAATAATTGCTTCGTGATTCAGATTAAGAAATGGGGGAACCTTGAATGTTCTTTTTGTTTTAGTATGGGGCGTCGCCAAGGGGTAAGGCAACGGGTTTTGGTCCCGCTATTCGTAGGTTCGAATCCTTCCGCCCCAGAGCTTTTTCACATTAGAATTTTTAGGCAGGATATCAGGATAGTAATATACTAAAAAATTTTCTATTTATTCTTTAGAATAATATTTTACACAAGTGTGATAAAAGGTATGTTTGGGGACAAATCAAAAGTAAATAATGAACCTTTTCAATTTATCATAAATCCCTGATTCGGATGGTAAAACATCATTGGAAAAACATCCATTGTGAACATAAAATTCTTCTGCACTGCTAGGTGTAGCCTAGGGTTCCCTAGTAACTTCTATTTTAATATTTTAAAAATACCGCAAAGTGAATTGACCAAGAGGAGGATACTTACAATATTGTGGTTATTTTGGTCTATTGATTTTACAATACGTTAGTTTCAAAAATTCCCGCTCGTTATTTAGCTGCTTGGCCTGTCATCATAGGTATTTGGTTCACTGCTTTGGGTATAACATAAGCACTTTGGCATTCAACCTAAATGGATTTCATTTCAACCAGGGTCATTTAATTAATAAATAGTTGGGCTTATATCATAAATCGGGCTAATCTTGGTATGGAAAAAGTCATGCATGAACATAATGCACAGAACTTTCCTTTAAATCTAGTCACTTTTGAAGTTCCAGTTAATAATGGATAAGATAAGGATTAAGTCAAGGATGAAAGACAGGGGCAATCCCCACTTTATCATTTTAATTTAAAGACGATATTGCTCCAGTTTTTATTTTTTGTTTTGGGCGGATGTAGCCAAGTGGATTAAGGCAGTGGATTGTGAATCCACTATGCGCGGGTTCAATTCCCGTCGTTCGCCCCCTATTTATGTATATAAATAGTTGATGTTTTTTTTCCTTAATTTCTATTCTATTCCTACTTTAAAATATTTTATTATGGAATATAGATAGCGTGCATCCAGTAGGAATTGAACCTACGACTTCGCCAATTATGAGTTGGGTGCCTTAACCTCTTAGCCATGGATGCTTAATGAGAATATTTCAAGATTAGGATTTTAAAACTATTATGATATATGATATCAAAATATATATGTATCATAATTATAATGTTTAAGTAATTTGCTTCCTAATTATTTATTTTAGTATTAATTTCTACTTTACTTATTCTCAGAGATGACTAAAAAAAATTTCATAGTAATAGAAAAATCCATACCTAACTGGTATCATAAAATACGTTTGAATTTGAAAAATCAAATAAATAAAATAGAAAATAAAGTGAAAAAACTCAGGAGGTTTATATAGGCATGAAAAAACAAAATCGCAAATTTTGTCCTTTCGAATTGAAAGAGATAATGAGAGAGATCAATAAGTATAAATATTTCTTAGATTCATGGAACCAATTTTATTCAGTGGGATCCTTTATTCATATTTTTTTTCGCCAAGAACGGTTTTTAAAACTATTTGATCCGCGAATTTGGAGTCTCCTACATTTACGTAGTTCAACAAGCAATCGATATTTTACGATCAAGGGAGTCATAGTAGTTGTAGTTGGGATCCTTATACATCACATGAACAGTCAAAATATGGTTGAACGAAAAAACCTCTATTTGAAAAGATTTTTTCCTCTACCAATTACTCACACAGATGATCAAGCCCGTGGATTAACTAAAATGAGTATTTTGCTCCTTTCTTTTCCAAAAGGAAAAACTATAACTATATCTGAAAATTCTTTACTGAAACCAAAAGAAAATACTGAGGTTCTGCGGTGGAGGAACTTGATGGAGAATCGTAGTTTTCATGAAATGGTTGCCGGAAGTGATATTTTATTAAAAGAAAAAGCGCTCCAATCTCTTGAGTTTCCGTTTGTATATTATCTAGATGACAAGGACCCTAATTCGGAATCACGATTCAAAATCTTAGTGAAAAGTTGGAGTTCTTATCTTATGCCTGCTTTTCATGAAAAAAGACCACAAGAATGGCTCAAGTCAAATAGGATTGAGCATGTTTCTGATCTCTTTTTTCATTGGGCAAATGATAGGCCCGAATCCTATTTTTTTTGTAGTAATATGAGGTTCAACAAGGATCGTTTTTTTAGCAAGGGGCGGAATATATGGTCAAATCTTCAGTCTGCTTCCACAATATCAAGATCTCATTTTGTTCAAGGAAAGAATTTGAGTACACTCAAAAGATCCTCTGATCAACCCATAGACCTTTTTGATTCCCTTCAGAATGAGAATTCGGAATATTCTGGATTGATTCATCAAAAAAATCTTCAACAACGAAAAGAAGGAGCAAGTTCTTGGGATCCTTCCTTTCTTGAAACGGAACGCGAGATTTCTCAGCGGTTTCCGGAAAAAATGGAACATTTTAGGACAAGATTCCTTGGTTCTTTTTGCTCTGAGAGATGTTCAGAACTATATATAACGTCGACTCCGATTGATAGGGCCACTAAAGATCCTCACTTTGCGAAGAAACCTCTTTGTTTTGTCCGGCGAGCGGAAAAGAAAGAAATACTTCATTTATTCAAAATCATTCTTTATTTACAAAAGACTGTCTCAATTCATTCCATTTCATCAGATCTGGCCAAAAAAAATATATTCTTTAGTTTAGTTCAGCGATTCTATTTGAAAGTAGAAGATATGTTGCAAGAAAGAGCAGATCTATGGACTTTATTAATAAGCGAGCCGGATATGGTGTATCATAAGGAAGTTTCTAATAGTGATTTGGGATTAGATCAAACAAAATTATTGAATGAGGTATTAAACGATAGGGCTGAATTCAAAAAGAAATCATTATGGGTTTGGTCTCGTTATCAACAATGTACTAATTCTTTTTTTAAGCGAGTCAGACAAAAAATGGTTAGTGGTAGTAAAAATAGAATAAAATCGATTCGCCAACATCAATGGATTCAAAACGACTCTAGTATCTCTTTTTATATACTAAATCTATTCAATAGATCCAATCAGAATCAAATTCCAAGAGAGCAAAAAGTTCTCAATTATCGAACTCGAATGAACTCTAAAATCAAAAAGGATTATACCTATAGATACAAATGGTCAAATAGCATAATGAGTTTACAGGAACAGTCTGAACATTTCCTTTCTGAGCAGAAAAACTTTTTTCAAGTCCAAAAGAGTCGTTTTGAAGGCACGTTTGAAGTCATGCAAGTCAAGTTTGGTGAATTACGTGTTTTTTTTATTGTATTTCCTGGTAAATTACGTGTTTCTATTCTTCGATTCCGTGTTTATGTTGTTGAAAAATGGATTTATTGGTCTGAGGTTCGTAAGTACATTGAGAAAAAAGTAAACAAAAGCGTATATAAGTTAATTCCTTATCTGTGGGACAAACTTTCCAAGGCACTTCGGTCCTTCTTTTCGCCACATTCGCTTGTTGGTCTGTTTACTAAAATCTTTGGTTTTTCGACTCAATTTCTTTTCTTTTGGGCTAACTCACTTCTTTTTCACTGTGTAAGTTTAGGGAATACCCCGATTCAGAGATCCGAAATTTATATTTATGAATTGCAAGGGCCAACTCATAAACTTCGTAATCAGTTATTAGAATCGATAGGATTTAAAATGGTTCATTTAAAAAGACTGAACCCATTTTTGGTGGAAGAGTCGAGTCCTTCCAACTTCGTAGTAAATGGAGCAATAACATCACCTAATAAGCTACCAAAGCGGATGATTGACTCATTAGCCAAATCTTTCTATCAAAAAGATTCCAATTTTTTTAAAATCTTCCACGATCAAGAAAATTGGTTGAACCCCGCGAATCCATTTCAAAGAAGTTCATTAATATATTCCTTTTATAAAGCAAATAGACTTCGATTCTTGAATAATCCGGCCTGCTTTTGGTTCGATTGTAAGACACGATTTCCATTTTCTGTGGAAAGGACTTGGAATACTCATTTCAATTTTCTTTATGGACAATTTCTGAATAGCTTGTTCCTTCGTAAGAAACGATTTTCTTTGTCCGGGGGTAAAAAGCATATAGGTACTAGTTCACCAATCGAGGCACAAGAATGCATATATCAGGATTTTCACTCCGATCCAGTCATTGGTAGAGCTATTTATTCGATCATAGATACTTCTGCAACACCTCTAACAGAGACACAAATGGTCAATTTGGAAAGAACTTCTTGTCAACCTTTTTTAGATCCGAATATGAATCTATCTGATTCTGAAGTAAAAAACTTTTATGAGTTTCCCAATTTCATTTCAAAGATGGGTTTGAGTCATAGTCCCTATTCAGAATATATTCATTTTAATCAAAAAGAAAAAGGAACAAGTTTTCAAAGAGATAGTTTTGTTTCTCTTTTATCAGAAAAATGGAATTTATTTCAAAGATATCTGCCAAGCTTTTTTACTTTAGCAGGGTACAAATATATCAATCTGATATTTTCAGACCTATTGTCAAGGGTTTTGTCTTTATCATGGCGAATTCTTCAGATCGAATTGGGGAAAATGTCATTTTTTATAACAATCGAGAGCTTGAGGAGGGGGGGGTTCAATAACTTTATTGTGGGTATGGATCGAAATACTTCGGTAAGGATGTTCTATTTAAAAACTTTCTTTGTGCTTCTTGTTGGGTATCTCATTACTATGCATCTTTTCTTTGTTTTTCGAACATTTATTAAGTTACATAAAAAATTAAAAAGTTTAAACTCGTTTATGAGTTCCTCATCTAGGATTGAGGTTCGAAAACTTTTGGATAAGTATCCTATGTCTGAACCAAATGATTCTTTGTTAAAGAATCTGTTCAGCGATATTATGACTCGAATTGCTTTTTCTATAAATGTCATAAAGCTAAGTCATATAAGTCATAGAAGTAAAGATATCTATTCCTTGCTCAGAAAAAGAAAAAACGTGAACTGGGAGTGGATTGATGATCAAATTGAATCCTGGGTCGTGAACACTAATTCGATTCATGAGGAAGAAAGCCAATTTTTGGTTCAGCTAGCCACATTAACCGCAGAAAAAAGCGTTCTATTGAGTCTGACTCATAGTGATCATTTATCAAAGAATGACGCTGGTTATAAAATCCTTGAACAACCGGGAGCACTTTACTTACGAGACTTGGTTGACATTCAGCAAAAGCATTTAATGAATTATGGGTTCAATACAGCCTTTTTAGCAGAAAGACGTATATTCCTTGCTCATTCTCAGGCAATAACTTATTCACAAAGGGCTCATTGCCCATCTCATGGAAAACCCTTTTCGTTACGCCTAAACTTATCTCCCTCTAGGGGTAGTTTAGTTATAGGTTCTATCGGAACTGGACGATCCTATTTGGTCAAAACCCTAGCGACAAACTCCTATCTTCCTTTCATTACGATATTTGTGAACAAGTTACTGGACAAGAATCCTCTTTCTGATATCGATAGGATGGAGAAGAGTGACAATATTGATCCTTGTTACGATATTGATAGGGTGGAGAAGAGTGACAGTATTGATGACGAGATCGGTCGTGACCTTGCTACGGAGCTGGATCTGCTCACTTGGAATGCGCGAACTACGGATAGTGAGATGAGGGCTCAAATTGACCAATTGTCTATAACTCTTCAATTTGAATTAGCAAGAGCAATGTCTCCGTGCATAATATGGATCCCAAATATTCATGATCTGGATGTGAATGAGGCAAATTCCTTATCCCTCGGTCTATTCGTGAACCAGCTATCCAGGGATTGTGAAACATGTTCTCCTAGAAATAATCTTTTTATTGCTTCGACTCATCTTCCCAAAAAAGTGGATCCCGCTCTAATAGCTCCGAAAAAATTAAATACGTGTATTAAGTTACGAAGGCTTCTTAGTTCACAACAACGAAAGTCCTTTTTCATTCTTTCATCCACGAGGGGATTTCACTTGGAAAAGAAAATGTTCCATACTAACAGATTTGGGTCCATAACTATGGGGCCCAATGCACGAGATGTTGTAGCACTGACCAATGAGGTCCTATCAATTAGTATTACACAGAAGAAATCAATTATAGACACTAATACAATTCGATGCGCTCTTCATAGACAAACTTGGGATTTGCAATCCCAGGTAAGATTGGTTCC